CCTTGCGATTGCCTTTTCTTCCCCAAAAATAAAAAATAAAATATCGAGACTTCTTTTACATACAAAAGATTTACTTGTTACTAATAGGGTCTAGCCCCTGTTCTTCTTTAGATCCCTTGTTTCACTCCGATAGTATTATATATATATATAAATCGGGTCAATGCAAAGGAAATGAATGCATTTCCATACTATTAAGTTAAGTAAGTAAAATAGATAAAACATAATCTGGATTATGACGTATCATCTATTCGACTGGATCTTACGGAGCCTGCTTATGCATGACATGAGACATGTCAAGGCTGATCATAGAAAAGATTCTCTTCAAGTAGTGAACCAGCCTATCCTCCATATGGGGCTTACGTAGTAGTTGGAACAAAGACACATTTCGTTGTGAATTCAAACAAATGTGGCAGATAGGCATATATCTGCACGGACTAATCAATAGTTCAAGTCACACACTCCCATAATCCATTTTATCTTCAGAAAATTCACTTCAACCATTAGTGTCAAATAAATAATACAATTTTGCGGGGTTGAAGGAAAAGATCCAAATACATGTTTTATTCTTTTCAATAATCCATATTTATAGCAATGAAATCCTATTGTTCCTACCCTGAGTGAAGTGATAAATGACTGATTACAAATATCTATGATCTATAATACTATTTCTTCTCTATAAAGGACCAGAGATGCCTTGCTTACGTATCATTGGGAAGTGCATTAACATAAATACGGCAGTAAGTAGAGGTAATACAAAAGTGTGTAAACTATAAAAACGAGTCAGGGTGGATTGTCCTACACTAGCACTTCCGCGCAATAACTCTACCAAAGGCGATCCTATTACAGGAATAGCTTCCGGTACGCCTGTTACAATTTTGACTGCCCAATAACCAATTTGGTCCCGGGGTAAGGAATAACCAGTCACGCCAAAAGATGCGGTCAATACAGCTAAAACTACACCTGTAACCCAAGTCAATTCACGAGGTTTTTTAAAGCCACCGGTGAGATACACACGAAATACGTGCAGGATCATCATTAGCACCATCATACTTGCGGACCATCGATGAACTGATCGGATTAACCAACCAAAGTTAGCTTCAGTCATTATATATTGAACGGAAGCAAAAGCCTCAGTAACCGTTGGGCGATAGTAAAAAGTCATAGCGAATCCCGTAGCTACTTGTACTAAAAAACAAGTAAGTGTAATTCCGCCTAAACAATAAAATATGTTCACATGGGGAGGGACATATTTACTAGTTATATCATCTGCAATCGCCTGAATCTCAAGACGTTCTTCGAACCAATCATATACTTTATTGAGATAGGTAAATCCAGGGAACTCCCCCTCTGAGAACCGTATATGAGAATTTCATTTCGTACGGCTCAAACAAAAACCACCCAAATACTGGGGATATGTGTAATAAAAAGTTTGAGACTTATTTATCTTTCCTCCTATGATTCACTCTTTCTTTTTCTCTAAAGATACGAAAGAATAAAAATCTGAAAGCTCTTCTTTGTGGTTATAATGCTAAAAAATATCAAGTTGGCTCATTCGTCTTTATGTTGATTGTTACAGGCCTCTTGAATCCTCTATTTACCTATTTTTTTTTCTTTTATTTGTTATTCTTATTTGTGTGTAACGCGGTTTTACTTCTGTTTTCTTTATTATTGATAGGAATTCTCTTGTTAAGACCCTATGAATCGATTAAAACCTCAGATTCATACTACAACCACGATGATTCAAGAAAACCTTCAAACTAAGTCCAAAAATTCCCTGAGTAAGAATCGTTGGATCATCACTTATTCAATGAATAGATATACTGAATAAAAATTTAAAGAAAGGTTTGTCCCTTAATTAAAATAAGCATAAACGGGAAAAAGAATAAAAATCTGTCGATTTATCACTTCTAACCCCCTTTTTTAACTATTTGGGGGTTAACTCTTTTTTTTGGAGTCCGGCCCGCGAGGTCTTAATATAAAATATGAATCATAGTTAGAATAGTTTGTAATCTATTTCCTATATTCCGCGCGTTCCGGATACTAGAATGAATATCCGACGAGGTAAAACCATCTGTATCAAGATGACAGAACCACTCTCTGTAGTATCCATAGGATCAATTATAACAAGTCACACACTCATATTCCGGAAATACAGAAACAAAGAAATTCCACGGTCGAACTACCCAAAAATAGAATGGGCTAAAAACGACCTAAATGATTCACTTTGTAGTGAAAAGCGATTTAGTAGTTCTTGTGAATCTAATTCATTGAAATTCCATCCAGTAAAATGGAAGAATTATAAATCTCCAAAATAATAGATAGGAATATCGCAAATAGAGCCATTGCAATACCCATCAAAGGAGTAGTTCCCCAACCTGGAGCTACTTTACCATATTCCGAATTCAGTGGTTTCAATAAATCCCCTACAATGGTTCGTCTTGGACCAGATCTAGAACTATTCTCAACGGTTTGTGTAGCCATAAATCCTATTTTGTATTCAGTGAGAGCCGTTGACTTTGTATACCATTATATTGTAAATAAATGATCTTAGCATAGATCCATTGTGGTCTTAAAATTATATAATAATGGAAACAGCAACCTTAGTTGCCATCTCTATATCTGGTTTACTTGTAAGTTTTACTGGGTACGCCTTATATACTGCTTTTGGGCAACCCTCTCAACAACTAAGAGATCCATTCGAGGAACACGGAGACTAGTTGAAGTAATGAGCCTCCCAATATTGGGAGGCTCATTACTTCAATCGAGATAATAAAAAATCATTTCATCTTTTTAGTTGGAACTTTAGGTGGTTCCCGAAAAAAGATGGCGAAAAATATTATTCCCAGAGTCGAGACTAAGAGGAATGTATAAACCAATGCTTCCATAGATTCGATTGTGGTTTACAATTATAGCTTCCATGCTTGTTTATTTTGGGTCGTCTCCCGGATAACTAAAGAGAAAGAGTCAAAGAAAGGGCAAAGGCAGCGATTCAAATCAAGATTTATCCGGCTCCCTGTCTATGTTATGTTAAATCACAAAAATAAAAGTAAGAAATCAATCTTGTATCAGACTACTTGTCGTCTTGTAGTCGGATCCCCAAGTTTTTGGAATGTTCCAAATTCTACTTGAGCATCCAAATCTGGGTCAATACCGGCAAAAACATCTCGGAACAAGGTTCTAGCGCCATGCCAAATATGTCCAAAGAAGAAGAGCAGAGCAAATGAAGCATGGCCAAAAGTAAACCAACCCCTTGGACTGCTACGAAAAACACCATCGGATTTCAAAGTAGCACGATCTAATTCAAAAATTTCGCCCAATTGAGCGCGTCGAGCATATTTTTTCACAGTAGCAGGATCACTATAACTGACTCCATTCAGTTCGCCACCATAGAACTCCACAGTTACACCTACTTGTTCGACACTATACTTCGACTCTGCCCTTCGAAACGGAACATCGGCTCTAACAATACCGTCTCCGTCTACCAAAACAACCGGAAATGTTTCAAAAAAAGTGGGCATACGACGTACAAAAAGTTCACGCCCTTCCTTATCTCTAAAGATAGGGTGTCCTAACCACCCAACAGCTATTCCATCCCCGTTGTCCATTGAGCCCGCTCTGAATAATCCCCCCTTTGCCGGATTATTACCGATGTAATCATAAAAAGCCAATTTTTCAGGAATTTTAGACCAAGCCTCTGATAAACTTTGATTTTCGGCTATCCCAGCGCTAACTCTTCGATATATTTCTTGCTGGAAGTATCCCTGATCCCATTGATAACGAGTGGGACCAAATAATTCAATCGGGGTAGTTGCTGAACCATACCACATAGTTCCAGCAACAACAAAAGCGGCAAAAAAGACAGCAGCGATACTGCTGGAAAGGACGGTTTCAATATTTCCCATGCGTAATCCTTTGTATAAACGTTGGGGCGGACGGACACTAAGATGGAATAGGCCGGCTAATATGCCCAATGTCCCTGCTGCAATATGATGAGAGGCTATTCCTCCCGGAACAAAAGGATCAAAACCTTCCACACCCCACGCTGGATTTACAGATTGTACCCTTCCGGTTAGTCCATAAGGATCGGACACCCATATTCCAGGACCATACAACCCCGTTACATGAAATGCGCCAAACCCAAAACAAGCCAACCCTGAAAGAAATAAATGAATTCCAAAAATCTTAGGTAAATCTAAAGAAGGTTTTCCTGTACGTTCATCAGAAAATATTTCTAGATCCCAGTACACCCAATGCCAAATAGCTGCCAAAAAGCATAAGCCAGAAAACACAATATGTGCCCCGGCCACACCTTCGTAACTCCAAATACCCGGATTCGTTATAGTACCTCCTGTGATACTCCAACCGCCCCATGAATTGGTTATTCCTAAACGAGTCATGAAGGGTATAACAAACATACCCTGTCTCCACATTGGATCAAGAACGGGGTCAGAGGGATCAAAAACCGCTAGTTCGTATAGAGCCATCGAACCGGCCCAACCAGCAACTAGAGCTGTATGCATTATATGAACAGAAATCAAACGACCCGGATCATTCAATACGACGGTATGAACACGATACCAAGGCAAACCCATGGAAATACCCCTTTAATCAACGAATAATAGACACTATGTAACTTTATTGCATTGTAAAAAGTAAAAAAACTATGCTCTGGACCCACTCTTTCGGTAGATTTTCTCGAGGAAAGAATTAATATTTGTTCTATTCTTTTAGTAATAATAATAATAGATAGTAATAATAGACGAATTCCATTTGTAGGAACAAAAATAAGCAGATCTATTCTATACCCGATAAGTACCAATACGCAATGGTAGAGGGGATTGATCCCACTTTAATTTTCTCTGAGTGAAGACATACCCATTTGTTCATATCATTCCAAAGTCCCATTCGTTTCGTAAAAATTTTCCTTTAGTCATAATCATTCGGTTTTCTTTTTTTATGTTATTGTTATGAACTTATTCAATTTATGGATAAACTATGATAAAGGCTAATCTTATTAAGACAATAAACCCGTTGTTACGCTTCCACATCAAAGTAAGATATAGTACTTAATTTTTTTTCTTTCATTTTATGCCTATTGGTGTTCCAAAAGTACCTTTTCGAAGTCCTGGAGAGGAAGATGCATCGTGGGTTGACATATAGTGCGACTTGTCAGATATATTGGGTCACATGGAATTTCCCCATTCTCTCCCCTGATCGAGATATCCCCTCTTTCGCCCAAAAAAGATTGATTGAATTATCAAAAGTTTGGAGCGTGAAATACAATTTAATCCTATTTATTTTTTGTAGGGGTATCAGATTAATATTATCAATTAGAATAATTTATGGTTGGCTCGACTGGACCAAAAAAATGAAGTATCCAGGCTCCGTTTAGAAAAAACCCAATTGGTAATATATCTAAGATTACTACTTTTATAATATTCTATTTATAAACAGGAGCGATCTCAAACTGTTTAATCAATCGAGTAATATAATGAATACATTTAATATAATGAATACATTGAATATTTAGTGGAAGACATGAAATAAATAAAATTGAAAAATAAAAAAAGCCATAGCAAAAAGACGTGGTATTGGGACATTTGCCCTATATGTGCAAATAAAAATCGGGCCTATCTTTACTCGGAGTAGAGCATAAACCTAAAAAAATTGAAAAAGCCCATTCAGGAACAAGAAAATGGCATCGTTATTTGGATTCGATCTCGATGAAACAATACATCAATGAGAAGTTCATTCGATAAGTTTAGTAAATTATTTATATATATATTTTATTTATATATAGGTAAAGTAAACAGGCCAAAAGAAATCCTTCTTGAAAAATGGAAGAAAAAAAGCCCTTTGTTAGAAGTTAGAAAGAGCCCCCTATGAAAATAAAAAAGAATGAGGGCTGCAATCTACACATTGATTCTTTTTTTTTGCGCGATTTTTGGTAAACCGTATGCATCAAAAGGTGCGCGTACGGTTCCTAAGGATACAATTATATCCTAATCAACCGACTTTATCGAGCAAGATTACTTTTTTTAGGCCAAGAGGTTGATAGCGATCTCTCGAATCAAATTATTGGTCTTATGGTATATCTCAGTATAGAGGATGATAGCAAAGATCTGTATTTGTTTATAAACTCTCCCGGGGGGTGGGTAATACCCGGAGTAGCTATTTATGATACTATGCAATTTGTACAACCAGATGTACAGACAATATGCATGGGATTGGCCGCTTCAATAGGATCTTTTCTTCTGGTCGGAGGAGAAATTACCAAACGTCTAGCATTCCCTCATGCTCGGCGCCAATGAGTTTTGTATTTGAGAGAAAAAAGAAGACTATGCCTTCGCCATATGAAATATGACTATTAAGTAATAATAGCATGGCATTTTGAATTCGATATGAGAAACCTTTTTTTTTTATTTTTGTTTTTTTTTTTTTTCAAAAATCAATCATTAGATTATATATCGAACGAATAGTATGAGATAAAGGGCATTTCCGATTTTATCTGATTTATCGGAAGCCTATTGCAGCGTCACAAACTTTTTTGTTTTCACACCAGAGGAATAATAACAATATTTATCTTAGGAAAGAATACAAAAAAAAGAAACTTTGGGATTGCTTAATAACAGACTAAATAAATATATAAAGCAACGGAACCATCATAGTATGTTTTAACTACTCCAAAATAAAATGAAGGATGGTTATTGGATTATTTACCGATCGGGGTCTGATAGGCCCTATATTTGAATATTTGAATTTGATTTTATACTTCTTCAATGGAATGGAGGTTATAAAGTAAATTCCATTGTATAGCCGTATGCAATGCGCAAAAGATGCCTGTACGGTTGTTCAATTCTATCTTTTGGTTTTCATATCATTACTCGTTATTTAATTTATTCTCTTTGATTTCTCTTCGAGATAGAAGAACCATTTATTAGGTTATATAATCAGGGTAATGATCCATCAACCTGCTAGTTCTTTTTATGAGGCACCCGCAGGAGAATTTATCCTGGAAGCGGAAGAAATGATGAAGCTGCGCGAAACCATTACAAGGGTTTATGTACAAAGAACAGGCACACCTCTATGGGTTGTATCCGAAGACATGGAAAGAGATGTTTTTATGTCAGCAACAGAAGCCCAAGCTCATGGAATTGTTGATCATGTAGGGGTAGAATAAAAAATAACAGGGATTTCGCGCAAATACAAATACGCCATTTGAAATTTTATCTTCTTACTGGGTTTGATAGAGTATTCTATTAATTAATTTATTACTATAGAAGTAATTCCTAATCGGCCGGTTAGGATCGATCTAAACCAGCTCATTATGTATACGAGTCAACATGCCAACTATTAAACAACTTATTAGAAAGACGAGACAGCCAATCAGAAATGTTACGAAATCCCCCGCCCTTGGGGGATGCCCTCAGCGACGAGGAACATGTACTAGGGTGTATGTGTGACTCGTTCAGAGAATGGACTGGGGCAGAAGAAAAGAACCCATTTTTCCAGTATCAGTGATCAGTAACAGTAAATAAGATAAAATAAAACGGAAGAACTCCATTCACTATCTAAAAAGTATCTATCATACCCTTCTATTGTGTATCAAAATTTATGGTTTCTAGTGGTGTAAATCCAATCGTCTCCATTTTCAATTTAAGATGAGAAAGAATTTCCCATTGGTAGCAAATGTTTATCCATTAAGCGGGGGGAATCCCATTTAAAGGCAAGAAAGATTACGCCCTTACTCTTTCAACAACGGACTAAGAGGGTCAGCTACACAGTTAATCTTCATAATTAAATACCGTTACTGTATAAGTGGATCTCGTTGTGAAAGACGGATTACTGAATAATTCATGGGTAGAGCCAAAAAGTGTGAACTGTACAAGTTAACAATAGCATTGATTAAATGAAAGAAAAGAAGGGGCTCCGGTGTATAGAAGGGATCTCGCCGTTTAAGAAGTAACCATAGAAACGATGGAACCCACTATTTTTTTTTATTCATTTCTATTTTATATTTACTACTTTTTGTTTTTATTTAATATTAATATGCTTTTTTTAATATCTAGTATCAATATCAATATTATTTCTTATTTCGAGGTAAAATGCCTATAAAAAAAAAGAAAAAATCGTGGGCGGGAAGGTTATAGTAGCAAAAGCCGTTGGAGTTTTTATTTTATACATTGGAAGGATCCGTTTTGTTATTAACAAACTAGTAAAGGGGAAGGGAATAACTGAAAGAAAAGAAATCAATTAGTTATTTATCAAAGTTTCATTTATTCAATGACCAGAATTAAACGAGGATGTATAGCTCGGAGACGTAGAACAAAAATTCGTTTATTTGCATCAAGCTTTCGAGGGGCTCATTCAAGACTTACTCGAACTATTACTCAACAGAAAATAAGAGCTTTGTTTTCGGCTTATCGGGATAGAGGTAGGCAAAAGAGATATTTTCGCCGTTTGTGGATCACTCGGATAAATGCAGCAATTCGAGGGAATTTAGTATACTATAGTTATAATATTTTCATACACAATCTGTACAAGAAGCAACTGCTTCTTAATCGTAAAATACTTGCGCAAATAGCTATATTAAATATAAATTGTCTTTCTATGATTTCCACTGAGATTATAAAATAAGTAGATTGGAAGGACTCCATAGGAATGTTTTAAATTTTAATGGAGTGCGCTGTAAAATTAACTCCGGGAAGGTAGAATAGAAATTAGTATGATAAAATATAATCAAATAATATGATAAAGTCGTCAAAATGAACAAACAAGACGTTCAATAAAAAAAGATTTATTCTTTTTCCCCGATACTTTTTTTCTTATGACACGACACTCACATCTTAATTCGCGAATTTTTCGAACAAAACATCAATCCGCCTTTGAGTTCGTATTGGAATTTTGATTCAAGTGAAGAGTAAGCCTATCCCCCTTTTTGATTCTAAGACCCGCAGTTCTAGCAGCCGACTCACCTCTTTCAAATTGTTTCTCATTATTAAGAAAGGGTAACAAAGATAAAATACGAGCTTGCTTGATAGCAATAGTAATTAATCGTTGTTGTTTTAAGTTTAATCTATTCACCCGTCTAGATAATATCTTTCCTTGTTCACTAATAAATCGACTAATTAAACTCATGTTTCTATAATCAATTCGATCCCCCGACCCAATCGGGGGCAAACGCCTACGAAAAGATCGCTTGGATTTAAAATAGAGTCGCTTGGATTTATCCATGATTTGTTTATTCCTTATCCCGAAAATCCTAATTTTGTCGGGGATTTTGGTTTGTTTATCTTTAAATATATGTTATATATAATATATGGTATATGACATTTTTCATCTTCCTTGGAAGGATGACATACAATACATACGTGTAATCGGTTCCATCTATTTCTTTATCTCCCCATGAATTGTATATTTGTAACAAAAGGGACAGAATTTTCTCAATTCCAATCGACTAGGCGTATTGTGTCGATTCTTTTGAGTAATATATCTGGAAATACCAACCCTCTTTGATTCCTTATTAGCATCATTTCGAACAGCACAATTGGTACATTCCAAAATAACTGTTACTCGAACATCTTTCCCCTTGGCCATGAACCCCCTTTGTATTTTTGATTCACTCAACTATTCTATTTTGCGATCCAAAGAGAAAAAAGGAACGAAAAAAAAAAATAGAAGTTGCTAACTCGAAATAAAATTATGAAAAATTTCGTTGCAATCAAGATAGTAATAATAAGTAATACAATGATTTCTAACTACATTTCTAATCCCAATATAGCGTTTCGTCTTTCATTTAAGTATTTTGTATGATATTGTTGACCTATCCATCAATTTCCATTTCCGTTCTCATTCTCTTTTTAATTATTTTAATTTAAATTTAATTAAAATTAAAAATTTTATTTTAATTCGAGCCTCGGGCCTCAGGCCCGAGTTCCGAGTTTCACTGAATTTGAATCCACTTTTATTCTTTCTCTTTTCGAACTTATTCGAATTTTAAAAATTCTAAAATTAAAAGATGGGAAGGGGAGGGATTAGTCACAGAGATTTTATTAAATCCCTAATCTTCTTCACCACTTCCCATGTTACTAACTAGAATGAAAAAAAGGGGAATATCAGCGCATCCGGAAATAAACGATTGATCTCTATCAATAGACCTGCTAAAAACCCGAACCATATAGTACTTACTACCGGCGCCACGGAGAGATATGTTTTTAGATCTCGCATTTTATTTGAAATCCTCCTTCTTTATTGGAATTTGTAATACATATATGACCAGACATATATGGAGTTAATGATCGCTTGTATTTGTCCGCGGAATCCCTAATTCAAATTTAAATGTACAACGATTCAGTAGAATATTCCTTTTCTTAAAAAAAACGTGCCCTTTTCTGTACCAGCATTTCCCCAAAATATTCATTTTTTTTACAGCGGGTTTCATTATACGTAACGCATATAAGTAGTTTATTATAATTAATTAATAATTAATTATATGTTCTATGATATGAGATCAAAAAGAAGAAATGACAAGATAATTTTTGTATAGAAATGGAGTAAATAAAGATGTGGAAAACAATACGGGTATTCTCTACAATGACACTGTAACCCAATTGAAAGGGATGTAGCGCAGCTTGGTAGCGCGTTTGTTTTGGGTACAAAATGTCACGGGTTCAAATCCTGTCATCCCTACCTATTCTATTACTTATCTTATGAGCAGGAATCGTAACGAGGGATCAATTGAAATCGATTAAATTGGGCATCCATAACATGATCAATCTTTCATTTGACTCTATTCTACTATAGAATAGGATACGCATGCAAAAATATAATATATTAGGGTTACTTACAAAATATTTAGTGTGATAATAAAGCGCTCTTAGTTCAGTTCGGTAGAACGCGGGTCTCCAAAACCCGATGTCGTAGGTTCAAATCCTACAGAGCGTGATCCCATTCTTGTTATTCTTAGGTCGAAAATTACACTGAAATGAAATAATTGAACAGCAATTTCAATTTGACCCCTGCCCTATGTATTAAAATTAATAAATGTATTAAAATTAATAAAGCAAGTAGGGGTCAATCAAAAAAAGAGCTATTAATTAATTAAAGGTCCAACTGATCGCCGCGTCTGTATTGTAAATATGCGGTTACAAATAATCCAGCCAAAGTAATAGGAATTAGACCTAAGACAATTCCAAATAGAAAAACTTCAATCATTTCAATTTGTTTGAAAGAGGAAAAGGAGAGGTAATATCTATTCTTAACTATTAATTCATATTGCCCATGAATCTCAATGACCAAAAATTGGAAATTGACACGGTAAGAAACTTAAGAAACTATAGAATATATGGAATAACACAGAAAGATTTCGTTTTTTTATGAATCGTTTGTTCAATTAATTTCAAATAAGTCGTATCTTGTTCAACCCGATAAATAGAGCTGAGGTTATAGTTAAAACCGCTAGTAGAAAACCGAAATAACTAGTTATAGTAAGCATAAAGAGGCTAAATGAAATATGGTCTTTTTATACATATGTTTAGAAAGCACTTCCCTAAATTCAAATTTTTGAAAGATACAAACAAGAATAAGCAAAAAGACCAATTCCACTTATTCTTTCAATTGAAAGTTTTTGATTCATCAATCCTTCTAAACAGTAATAAAAAAAAATGGGAGTGACATAGGTAAGAAATCAATTTATCATCTGTGATATCTGAGCATCCCCTAATTCCCAATCAACAGATTCATCTTAAAAACTAATATTCTTATACTAATATTATATATTATAATTAATAATCAAAATTAGAAATAATAAAAAACTCTGTTGTGTAACTTCATTCAAAAAATGAAATTGAATCGCTTTAAAATTGGAAAATCATTTCTATTTTGATTTTGATCTTTTTTTTATTATTGTATCGAATACATTGTGTATTTTCGAACAAAGAATGACCTTATATTATACTAGAATCTCCCTTTTTTTACTTTAACTTTACTTTCCCTTTTTTTTCTTTTTTACTTTAATTTGATTTGACCTCATTAGATTCAGTAGTAGGTTCATTCTCATAATATCTCTAATGAGAAGAAAAAGAGTTTCGCATGATCTAATCGTGCGAAACTTATACATTTTTTCTTTACATATCTTAAATTAGAGAGCCCCCCGCCCTTTTTTTATAATTATAATTCGATCAAGAACGGCCTTTTGGTTCTAATACAACAATGCGTGCATCGCGAATATTGATTATTTTCTTCTTTGTTCTCTTTCTTTCGTCGAAGACTATCGGCTAGTCTTACTTCTTACTGGACAACTAACCAATTCCTTAAAAATAAAAATGAAAAAAAAAGGGGGGGGGAGGTTCCAACAAAAAACATCTTCTACAAACACAAAAAGAAAGAATATTTTTATATTTTGGATCTAATTGAATTGTAGGTGTAGGAGAATGGAATATGATAATCCCACTCGCGAATTATTTGAAAGCAACCCGTTGTATTCACATTTTATCTGATCT